ACCATTGATTACAAGATTTAGCTTTTAAGAATCGCTATTGCTTTGATACGAATAATGGCAGTCGTTTCAGTATGTTAAGGATACAGATGTATCCACAATTCATTTAGAGTTACTTAATAGCCTATTTCTTATACTATATCTCTCTCCCGTGAAATTCTCGAGCCAAAAGATGGATACATATGCTGTGTTTCATTTTGCTAAATGATATCAATTAAATGGTGTATCAATTCGATAAATTGGATATAGCAATAAATAAATCAGCAAAATTCTTTTATTTTAGATCGAAGAAATGTTTCTTCGATCTAAAATAAAAGAATGTACCCTTCTATCCAAATCCAATTTGCATCGATAAAATAAATCCAAATTATAGATTCCAGCAGTAGATGAATAATTGCAAATTTTTGTGTGTACGAGATTCGAATAACTTAAAAATAACTGACATAATTTTTTATTTTTCCTGATCAGAAAAATATATGAAAAAGAAAGGAGGTAGAAAAATTTTTTGATTTATGGTTAAAGAAGAAAAACAAGAAAACAGGGGTTCTGTTGAATTTCAAGTATTCAGTTTCACCAATAAGATACGGAGACTTGCTTCACATTTGGAATTACACAAAAAAGATTTTTCATCGGAAAGAGGTCTACGAAGACTTTTGGGAAAACGTCAACGTTTGCTGGCTTATTTGGCAAAGAAAAATAGAGTACGTTATAAGAAATTAATAAGTCAGTTGGATATTCGGGAGAAGTAATTTAATCGTTCGAATTTTTTTCTTATTTTATTAGTAGTCTTATAGTAGTCTTAGATTTTGCATTTTGATGAGCCTCGTTTTGAGGAATTCATGGAATAATGAATTAAGGAAGAAAAAAGAATAAGAACAAGGATACATAACATAAAAAAAAGAATAGATAAGATGATATTCGCCCCCCTCCTACATATTTAATTTCTTCTCCTATACAAAAACTCGCAAGACCTACTCCATTGATAATTCCATCAATAACACATTTATCAAAAAAATACGTTAGTTCAGCAAATCTTCTTATACCCAGGATAAAGAGCCTAGTATAGAAAACATCTATATAACCGCGATTATATGACCAGCTGTATACCTTTTTTTTTACTTGATCCAAAAAGTTCTTTTTGGGATTTCCTTTTACAAGGGAGTTTTTAAAATTCAAATTCTGAAAAAAAGAATAAGCGGATCCATAGCATATATATGCTATGAATAGCCCAAAAATAGCTATACTTACAGAAGAAATTGCATTAGTGAGAAATTCATATGAATTTATAGAAGAATTAGAACTTTCTTCGAAAAGGCTTATTGAAGGGGTTAGCCACTTTGATAATATGGTTAACTCCAGTGTTCCATTATCCACTACTCCATTATCGAAATGGATTCCTATGGATCCAATGAACAAAGTAAAAAGAAGTAATATAAGAAGAGGAAATAGCATAGTATTTCCAGTTTCGCGAGGATAGACAAAAGTATTTTTCGATCCAAAGGAAATACTAAAGAATCCTATCCTTTTTCTTGTATTACCAGAAATTGGGGGTATATTTTGTGAAAAAAAAGAAACTCCACTCTTCATTGTTGATAAAACAAAATCTCTATTGACTCCTTTGGGTATGCTTTTTCCCCATAAGGATATTGAATACAACGAACCTTCTTTAGTACTACTGTAATTTTTAAAATGAACACGCAAATACCCATCAAAAGTAAGTAAATATATTCGAAACATATAAAATGCAGTTAATCCTGCAGTAAAAGAAGCTATTATTCCAAAAAAAGGTGAATACAACCAACTATTACTAAGGATTTCATCTTTGGACCAGAAGCAAGCAAGAGGTGGAATACCACAAAGAGAAAGTGTACCCAATAAAAAAGTCGTTCTTGTAATAGGAACATATTTTTTTAAACCACCCATAAGAACCATATTCTGACTTTTATCTGGTGAATATCCAACAAGAGGTTCCATTGAATGAATAACGGATCCGGATCCCAAGAACAATAAAGCTTTCGAATAAGCATGAGTGATCAAATGGAATAAAGCTGCTTGATAAGAACCTATACCTAGAGCTAACATCATATAACCCAATTGAGACATTGTAGAATAGGCTAAGCTTCTTTTAATATCTCTCTGAGCAAGAGCTAAAGTCGCTCCTAAGAAAAGTGTTATTGTACCTACTAAGGAAATGAAACTCATTATCAAAGGTAGGGATATGAAAAGAGGAAGAAGTCGAGCTACAAGAAAAACCCCCGCAGCAACCATAGTTGCTGCGTGTATAAGAGCCGAAATGGGAGTGGGTCCTTCCATAGCATCGGGTAACCATACGTGAAGAGGGAATTGTGCAGATTTTGCAACTGCACCAAGAAATAATAAAAAAGCAAACAAAGTAGGAAGTAATGAATTAATCCCATTATTAGGAATCCAGTTATTAGCTATTTTGAACAAATCCCGAAACTCTAAACTACCTGTTATCCAAAAAAAACCTAAAATTCCTAATAACAAACCAAAATCCCCTACACGATTAGTTACAAAAGCTTTTTGACAAGCACTCGCTGCAATTGGTCGTGTAAACCAAAAGCCTATCAATAAATAGGAACACATTCCCACAAGTTCCCAAAAAAAATAAATTTGGATCAAATTGGAACTAGTAACCAATCCCAACATGGAAGTATTAAAAAAACTTATATAAACGAAAAATCTCAAATATCCCTCATCGTGAGACATATAATCGTCACTATAAATAAGAACCAAGATTCCTACAGTAGTAATTAGTATTAACATAATAGAAGTAAGAGGGTCGATCAAGTATCCAAATTCTAAGGAAAAATCATTATTGATGGTCCAAGACCATAGATATTGATAGATAGAACTCCCTTTTATTTGTTGAATAGACAGGTGAACTGAGAATACCAGAGCTATACTTAAGAGTAAAATACTAGGAAAAGCCCATATGCGACGAAGATTTTTTGTTGCTGTCGGAATAAGAAAAAGGCCCAACCCCATTGACATAATAACTGGAAGTGGGAGAAGAGGGATTACCCAGGCATATTGATATGTATGTTCCATAAGAAAAGAAATAGCAATTTTTAATTGAAATTTATAGTTCTTTTTTTCTATAAAATTGTTTCCGATTCACCAAACCTATTCTTATTTCTTTCTGAATAAATTAAAAAATCAAAATAAGAATAAGAAAAAATACAGGAATTTTGATTTTTTCCAAATTTGTCTCATTGAAATATTCAAAAATGAAGAATGGGTTTAGTTGCTTAAATTCAAAAAGTTAATCAAAGAATTTCGTTATTTAGTTATTAGATAAAAAAAGATATTTATTAAAATAAAAAAAAAGATTGAATCAGTTTACTTTCTATTCCTATTCTTTTTTTTATTTCTTTCTGTTAAAATGAAATAACTCTCTTATTTCGTAACTGATTGATTAAATTTCAACTCTATTTTCATTTTATATTTATCGGAAATTCTCTAATATTCTTTACTTCATATAAAATGAAAATCCTAATGACTAGAATTATCTAAGTTTTAGAATATCTTGTTTAAGAGACTTATTTTTTTTTTTATTTCGACTGGAATTCTATTCTTGAATATCTTCCCAACTTAATTAACTATTTGAATTTTACCTTCGTTTTATCTGCCCATATTATATGAGGGCTTATACCCATTTATATATGGAGTATATTTGATATATAAATTGATTTAAATATAAAACCTTTGTATATAATAGATCTTTGTATATATTGTATATTATTAAAACAAAGTCTAAAATATATACGAAAAATACGCGAAAAACTCTTGTCTTATCCACATTAGACAAAATGAAGTAAAAAATAATTTCAAATTTCATTATCTTTCAGTATCTAAGTATAAATACTAAGAAAAAACAGAAAGAAGGATTGATTTGCGGCAATAGATGTCTTTCACATACAACTAGAAAAAACAAATTCCTCTTTTGAATGGCAGTTCCAAAAAAACGTACTTCGATGTCAAAAAAGCGTATTCGTAAAAATATTTGGAAGAAAAAAACTTATTTTTCCATAGTACAATCTTATTCCTTAGCAAAATCAAGATCATTTTTGAGCGGTAATGAGAATCCAAAACCAAAAGGTTTTTCTGGGTAACAAACAAATAATCAGGGTTTGGAATAATCTGAATTGACCGATCTCAAAGAAATTCCAATTATTTAATATTAATGAATAATTTGGATTAATTAATGAATGTACTTTTATGTGTCGAATTCCGGGGTACAATATTCTTAGAACTAATCCCTCTGTTATTCGGTTTTATAGAACAAAAGTTTTGGTATATTGTGTCCTCAGTATTCTTTTTTCCTATCAAAGAACTTTTGATATTTGATAATAGAATCCTCCTATTTTTTTATGAGGATTCTAGTATCAAAAGTAGAGTATTCTTGCAATAGGATTTAGAATTTCTACCTATCTTATCCAAAATTCACAAATAAATTCGTTTAGGACGGATAAATCGTATTAATAAGAGCATAAAGGCTTTGACTTTAGAAACTTTTCAAAAAAAAAAATCTTTGTATTTAATGATTAAATTCAAATTTTCCTAAATTCTATGGATTCTCCCAATCTCGACGATTCGCGAGAAAATAACTATTATTCTTTTAAGTTAACTATTATTTCAAGTTAGCCGCCATGGTGAAATTGGTAGACACGCTGCTCTTAGGAAGCAGTGCTCAAGCATCTCGGTTCGAGTCCGAGTGGCGGCATTCTCGAAAAAGAATACAATAGATTAGAAAATGGATTCAGTTCGAAATTTCCAATTTTGTAATGGGACCTTCTCCTTATGCTATTTGCAACTTTAGAACATATACTAACTCATATCTCTTTCTCAACTATTTCAATTGTGATTACGATTCATTTGATAACCTTATTAGTTCGTGAACTTAGGGGATTACGTGATTCGGCAGAAAAAGGAATGATAGCTATTTTTTTCTCTCTAACAGGATTCTTAGTTTCTCGTTGGGTTTCCTCGGGACATTTTCCATTAAGTAATTTATATGAGTCATTGATCTTCCTTTCATGGGCTCTGTATATTCTTCATACTATTCCTAAGATACAGAACTATAAAAATGATTTAAGCACAATAACTACGCCAAGTACTATTTTAACGCAAGGCTTTGCCACGTCAGGTCTTTTAACTGAAATGCATCAATCTACAATACTGGTACCTGCTCTCCAATCTCAGTGGTTAATGATGCATGTCAGTATGATGTTACTAAGCTATGCAACTCTTTTGTGCGGATCCTTATTATCCGCCGCTCTTCTAATCATTAGATTTCGAAAGAATTTGGATTTTTTTTCTAAAAAGAAAAATAAAAAATTATTTAAAACATTTTTATGTAGTGAGATTGAATATTTCTCTGCAAAAAGAAGTGCCTTAAAAAACACCTCTTTTCCTTCATTTCCAAATTATTACAAATATCAATTAACTGAGCGTTTGGATTCTTGGAGTTATCGTGTTATTAGTCTAGGGTTTACCCTTTTAACCATAGGCATTCTTTGTGGAGCAGTATGGGCTAATGAGGCGTGGGGATCCTATTGGAATTGGGATCCTAAGGAAACTTGGGCATTTATTACCTGGACCATATTTGCAATTTATTTACATAGTAGAACAAATGCAAATTGGAAGGGTACGAATTCTGCGTTTGTAGCTTCGATAGGATTTCTTATAATTTGGATCTGCTATTTTGGTATCAATCTTTTAGGAATAGGTTTACATAGTTATGGTTCATTTACACTACCATCTAAATGATTACATAACATAAAACATTCATAAAATGAAGGTTTTTCCCATTTTTTTTGATTTGGGAACCCCTTTGAAAAGACGTTCAAAGGGGTTCTCAAAAATGGGAAATAGATCTAATTATACTTTTTCACTTTTTTAGAATTTTTTGGTTTTTCCATATAGAGCGGACTAGTTAAAAAAAGAAAATCCTATTTAGGATAATAATTGGATAAGAGAGCCTCTACCCTGTCAACGGATAGCGAGAGAACAAAATCCGGATAAATACCAATTCCTATTACTGGTAAAAAGATACAGATTAAAAGAAAGAGTTCTCTTGGTCCAGAATCCACAAAATTTGCGTTTGGAACATGAAATAACTTGTATCCATAAAACATCTGGCGTAACATAGATAATAAATAAATAGGAGTTAATATCATTCCAATTGCCATTACAAAAGTAATTAGCATTTTTGGCATTAACATAAATTTTGGACTAGTAATTAGTCCGAAAAATACTACTAATTCCGCAACAAAACCGCTCATTCCTGGTAAGGCAAGAGAAGCCATTGAAAAGCTACTAAACATAGTAAACATTTTTGGCATTGGTATAGATATCCCTCCCAGTTCTTCGAGATAAACAAGACGCATTCTATCACAAGTCGTTCCTGCCAAGAAAAATAGTGTAGCACCGATAAATCCATGGGATAATATTTGTAAAATAGCTCCATTTAGTCCAATGTTGGTTATGGAACCGATTCCTATAATTATGAAACCCATGTGAGATACGGAGGAGTAGGCTATTCTTTTTTTGAAATTTCGTTGACCAAGAGAGGTTGAAGCTGCATAGATTATTTGCACCGCTCCTATTATTACCAACCAGGGGGAAAATAGATAATGAGCATGAGGTAACAATTCCATATTGATCCGAATCAATCCGTATGCTCCCATCTTTAATAGGATTCCCGCTAAAAGCATACATGTACTGTAATGTGCCTCCCCGTGGGTATCTGGTAACCACGTATGTAGAGGTATAATTGGCAATTTGACAGCATAAGCAATAAGGAAGCCAAAATAAAGTAGTATTTCCAATGTTGCAGGGTATGATTGATTAATCAATTGTTCCAAGTCTAATCTTGGTTCGTTGGAACCATATAAGCCCATACCCAGAACTCCGATTAAGAAAAAAATGGAACCGCCTGCAGTATACAAAATAAACTTGGTAGCTGAATATAGACGCCTTTTCCCCCCCCACATGGATAAAAGTAAGTAAACAGGAATTAATTCTAACTCCCACATGATAAAAAAAAGTAAAAGGTCTCGTGAAGAAAATAATCCTATTTGACCGCTATACATTGCTAGCATCAGGAAATAGAATAATCGCGAATTCCGGGTAATTGGCCAAGCCGCTAAAGTAGCTAAAGTAGTGATAAATCCTGTCAATAAAATAGATCCTACTGAAAGTCCATCGATTCCCAATCTCCAGTGGAAATCAAAAACATCTATCCATTTATAATCCTCCTTTAATTGCATTAAGGGATCCTCTAATTGGAAATGATAACAGAATGCATACGTCATTAGAAGGAATTCTAATAAACAAATAGATATAGTATACCACCTAACGATTTTGTTTCCTTTATGGGGTAAAAAGAAAATTAATAAACCTGCAAATATCGGCAAAACAACAAGTATTGTTAACCAAGGAAAATAACTCATGATAAAGTAATAAAGACAAGATACGTTTTGACCAGAAAAGCCCATGCTCGATTATTTTGAGCACAGGCTTCTTCGGTAAAGAGGAATCAAACGATTCAAGTGGAGTTTTTTGTAACGTATCAATAAGATAGAGCCATGCTGCGGGTTGTTTCAGGCCCTAAATAAACGCGGACACTTAAAAAATCTGTTGGGCAGGCGGATTCGCATCTCTTACAACCCACACAATCTTCGGTTCTCGGCGCGGAAGCAATTTGCTTGGCTTTACATCCATCCCAAGGTATCATTTCTAATACATCTGTTGGACAAGCTCGTACACATTGAGTGCATCCTATACATGTATCATAAATTTTTACAGAATGTGACATTGGATCTAGAAATTTCCCTTTTCAACATAACAATTTTCGATCTGGTAAAAATGAAATTAGTACTATATTAAGTTATATGTATTGTAGACACCAGACGAAGCAATGGTTTATCCAAACTTTAATAAATAATGCAATATATTTCTTAATCTGTTTGTGAGAAAGCATGAAAAGAGCCAAGAGACTTGAATTTAAGGCTTCAACAGTCATAATTATATGAATTCTACATACTAATTCGAATTAGCTAAAAAATTGGCTACTATCTTTGCAATATAAATTATTGCAATTTGAATATTGCAATATCAATGAATTGCAAAAATGCAAAATTCAATAAGTAAAAAAGAATACTATGAAATAACCTACTTCAAAAAAGGGTATTCTCAAATAAAAATAAGAAAAGAAGACTCGAATTTTATTAATCTTAATGTTCCATATTATTATATATGCGCCTTTGTTTAGAGAAATCTATGTCTAATTATTCAAAAAATTCGATTGATTGATACGAGTTGATTTCCTGTTACGATGGATGGAAGAAAGAATTGATAGTCCAATAGCGGCTTCAGCCGCCGCAAGGGCTATAACAAAAATTGCGAAAATGTCTCCTTTTAATTGGCGACTATCAAATAGGGCAGAAAATGTTACGAGATTTAGATTAATTGAATTCAGTATAAGTTCAAGACATATTAGAGCTCTAACCATGTTTCGGCTTGTAATCAATCCATAGATACCAATCGAAAATAAATAGACACTCAAAAAAAGTACATGCTCAAACATCATTAACCAACTCCTTATCAATCTCGATTCATTTCAATATGAGGACAAGAATTGAACCGATTCAATTAATTAGAATAGAACAATTACGCAACAAAAGAGAAAATAAAGTATTTGTTGTGTTGACAGTAGATGGATTTTACTAAATCAAAATTGTTTTATTCTTTAGTTTTTTTTTTAGATTTGAAAATTCTAAGAATTTCTTATTGTCGAGCCATAGTAATTGCCCCTATTAAAGAAACTAGAAGAATTAGGGAAATGAGTTCAAAGGGAAGATAAAAATCGGTTGCTAAATGAATCCCAATTTGTTGAACATTATTTATGAGACCCTGTTCTACTATTTGGTTTGATCTTGTAGTCCAAAGAATTCCATACCACGAGGTATCTGGGATAGTAGTCATTAGTGAAAAAGGAATAGTTATAGAAACGAGTGAAGTAAACCCATCCCCAATAGTCCAATAATTCTTATCTTTAGACCATTCTGCGCCATTTACAAACATTACAGCAAATATGATCAAGACATTTATGGCTCCCACATAAATAAGAAGTTGTGCGACAGCTACAAAGTAGGAATTCAATAAAAAATAGAATAAGGATATACAAACAAGAACTAATCCCAGCGAAAAGGCAGAATAAATTGGGTTGGTAAGTAATACTACTCCTAGGCCCCCTAGTAGAAGAACAAATCCCCCAAATAGCACAAGAATCTCATGTATTGGTCCGGGTAAATCCATTATGGATAAGAAGAAATTAATAGTATAAAATTTTTCATGAACTGACTAAAACTAAAAGATTCAAGGAAAGAAAAAGGTATTAGGATATTTATATATAAATTGTATAGTTAGAAATCAAATCACGAAAATCTACTCTCATTTTAAATCATGAATAATTTGTAATAAGTGGTAGTTATTAATTTTTCTTTATAGTTAATAAAAAACTATTGGATTTTTCTAACAAAAAAATCCTAGTACCTAGTAATCAGTAATCGTTCTTGAATTCCAAGATTTTTCTTCGTCTATTTTACTTTGAGGCGAATTCCTAATTGTTTGAATTGTGTAATCCCCCATTATAGAGATTGGTAACCGACTCAAAGCAATTTGATTGTAATTCAATTCATGACGATCATAAGTAGAAAGTTCATATTCTTCAGTCATTGATAAACAGTTTGTCGGACAATATTCAACACAGTTACCACAAAATATACAAACTCCGAAATCAATACTATAATTAAGCAATTGTTTCTTTTTAATATCCTTTTCAAATCTCCAATCCACAAGGGGTAGATCTATTGGACATACACGAACACATACTTCACAAGCAATACATTTATCAAATTCAAAGTGTATTCGCCCGCGGAAACGCTCTGGTGTAATTGATTTTTCATAAGGGTAGTGAATCGTTACAGGTAAACGATTTGTGTGGGATAAGGTAATTACGAAACCTTGACCAATGTATCTTGCGGCACGTATTGTTTGTTGACCATAACTAATGAACCCAGTTATCATAGGGAACATATTCTAAATATCTATGAAAAAGGTATGTTTCTTTCTCTTGTTTGAGAGAACTTTTGCGTTGAAGATATTCTTACTGTTATTGTATTATCTTATTTATAGTGAAACTAGTTGGGAAGAAGTTGTTAATAAGAGATTGCCCAGAGAAATAGGTAAAAGAAATTTCCATCCAAGATTTAATAACTGATCCATTCTCATCCGGGGTAAAGTCCATCTTATTGTGATAGAAATGAAGAGAAATAAAAAAGCTTTAGTTAATGTAATAAGGATCCCTATTATCATTTCCAAAATTCCCACAATTTTATTCATTTGGAAAAATCCAAAAAAGGATATATAGGGAATAGAAAAATTCCATCCACCTAAGTAGAGAACAGTTACAAATAAAGAGGAAACTAATAAATTTAGGTAAGAAGCAAGATAAAATAAACCATATTTAATACCGGAATATTCGGTTTGATAACCCGCTACTAATTCTTCCTCTGCTTCTGGTAAATCAAAGGGTAATCTTTCACATTCTGCCAAAGAAGAAATTAGAAAAACTAGAAAACCTATAGGCTGACGCCAAAGATTCCATCCAAAAAAACCATATTTTGACTGTGCTTCAACTATATCAACCGTACTTGAACTGTTAGATAATCATAGTCGATGATAACATCACAGTCCCCACCGCTATTCCAAAACCGTACATGAAACCTTAGCTTCATACGGCTCCTCTATGATCAGAAAAAAGGATTATTTCTTTTCCATCTTATCCCCCGGCGTAGATAGAATTAGGTAAGATAAAATTGATTGGAAAGTCCTAAATTAGACCAAAGCAATTCTGTCTGCTAAAATAATAAAAAAGCGCTTCCGAATTGATCTTATCCTTTATATAATAAAATGACAGTTTTTTCTTATTCAGTAATAACTTAATATTGTAATAAAACACTCGTTATAACAATTAATAAATGAAAAGAATTGGATATTAGTTCACGAAGAATTCCATTCTCTATGAATAGAGATAAAAGAAAGAATAAATAAGGATCTTTTTTTGTATTGCATTCCATATCTTTTGTTCTATTCTTCTTTCCCGGGGAAGGGGATACTTAAAAAGAAAAAAGAAATAAAGGGTTAATTCGTTCTTGATAGCTATTTCCTTAACAAGTGAATGGGAATATACTCTGGATCGGAATCCGAAGAAAGTACTACTTGATCATTTCCACCAATTTCAAGCCCTTATTATGATTCCTTTTAAGAAGAAGAATGTCTAATGATTTAGATTCTCTCATTACTAATCCTTTATGTACTTTAGTGTTCCTAATCCTTCACTAACTTTTTATGGATTTTTTTATATGGTTATAAGTTCCAGTAATAACTAAAAATATTCTAGTAATGGAATTCCATATCGTAAATCCTTTATTCTTGCCCGCTTCAAGATATGATGACTAATCAAACAATCTCAATCTTGGGGTAAAGAGTTTACACTGTTTATGTTTACTTCAACTTTTTCTTGTACGTAGGAAATGAGATTTTTGATTTTTACTACAAATTAATAAGTTGTTTTGTTTCACTCATATAGCTATCTAGTTTGACTTGCCGACCTGAATACAGAATAAGAAAAGGAAGATAAGTATTCAATGGATTTAAGAGGAAAATCTCCTTTTTTAACGAATCACACGTAGAGATATTGCTAGCACACAAAAAGTTAATGGTATTTCATAACTAATAGATTGAGCAGCTGCTCGTAGACCACCTGAAAAAGAATATTTATTATTTGAGCTATATCCTGCCATAAGAAGACCAATAGGAGCAATACTAGAAATGGCAATCCATAAAAAAACACCAATACTAAGATCAGCTAAAACAAAATGATATCCAAAAGGGATAACTAAAAAACTTAATAAAACAGATATGACTGCTATAGAGGGTCCAATGCTAAATAAAGGAATCTCTCCTCGGGATGGGAGGATATCCTCTTTAAAAATAAGCTTAGTTCCATCTGCTATAGCTTGAAGCAGTCCTAGGGGGCCGGCATATTCAGGACCAATACGTTGTTGTATCGATGCGGATATTTCTCTTTCTAACCACACAATTACAAGTACTTCTATTGTAATTCCCAGTAGGAGGGTCAAAATAGGTAGAATCCATATCAGTCCATAGACTTCTTTTAATAATTCCGATTTCGAAAAAGAATTGATAGTTTCTACCTCTACCCTATCTATTATCATTTCAACGATCAACTTCCCCCATAATGATATCTATACTACCTAATATCGTCATGATATCAGCCAATTTCATTTTTTTAACTAGCTGAGGAAGAATTTGTAAATTAATAAAACCGGGTGGACGTATTTTCCATCTCCAGGGGAAAAGACTGTCATCTCCTACTAGATAAATTCCTAATTCGCCTTTTGGAGCTTCTACTCTTACATAAAGCTCTTGCTTTGATAATTCAAAATTTGGAGAAGGTTTTTTACCAAGAAATCTATATTCAAAATCATTCCATTCCGAATTCTTTGCTTTCTTAAAGCGTTGGGCTTCTAAATTCTCATAAGATCCTCCAGGAATTTTTTCTATAGCCTGTTGAATAATTTTAACGGATTCCTTCATTTCACCAATTCGTACTAAATAGCGAGCTAATGAATCTCCTTCTTTTTGCCATTGGACTTTCCAATCGAATTGATTGTAAGACTCATAAGGATCAATTTTACGAAGATCCCATTGTATTCCAGAAGCTCGTAACATTGGTCCTGATAAGCCCCAATTTACAGCCTCTTCTCCGCTAATAAAACCTACCCCTTCAACTCGTTCTAAAAAAATGGGATTCTGTGTAATAAGTTGTTGATATTCAACAACTCCTCGTAAAAAATAATCACAGAAATCTAAACATTTCTCCGTCCATCCATAAGGTAGATCGGCAGCTACTCCGCCGATGCGAAAATAATTATGCATCATTCGCATACCTGTAGCAGCTTCAAATAGATCATATATCAATTCTCTCTCTCTAAAAATGTAGAAAAAAGGAGTCTGTGCGCCGAGATCCGCCATAAAAGGCCCAAGCCATAATAAGTGAGAAGCTATACGGCTCAATTCTAACATAATTACCCGAATATAGCTGGCTCTTTGAGGTATTTGAATATTCTCTAAGAATTCTGGTGCATTTACTGTTATTGCTTCTGTAAACATAGTAGCTAAATAATCCCACCGTGTTACATAAGGCAAATATTGTATAATAGTTCTGTTTTCGGCGATTTTTTCCATCCCTCTGTGTAAATAGCCTAATATGGGTTCACAATCAACAACATCTTCACCATCGAGAGTAACGATCAGTCGAAGAACACCATGCATTGATGGGTGCTGAGGGCCCATATTGACTATCATTAGATCTTTTCTTGTAAACGGTAGACTCATATTCTTTTTTCTTCCTTAATTCATTATTCCATGAATTCCTCAAAACGAGGCTCATCAAAATGCAAAATCTAAGACTACTATAAGACTACTAATAAAATAAGAAAAAAATTCGAACGATTAAATTACTTCTCCCGAATATCCAACTGACTTATTAATTTCTTATAACGTACTCTATTTTTCTTTGCCAAATAAGCCAGCAAACGTTGACGTTTTCCCAAAAGTCTTCGTAGACCTCTTTCCGATGAAAAATCTTTTTTGTGTAATTCCAAATGTGAAGCAAGTCTCCGTATCTTATTGGTGAAACTGAATACTTGAAATTCAACAGAACCCCTGTTTTCTTGTTTTTCTTCTTTAACCATAAATCAAAAAATTTTTCTACCTCCTTTCTTTTTCATATATTTTTCTGATCAGGAAAAATAAAAAATTATGTCAGTTATTTTTAAGTTATTCGAATCTCGTACACACAAAAATTTGCAATTATTCATCTACTGCTGGAATCTATAATTTGGATTTATTTTATCGATGCAAATTGGATTTGGATAGAAGGGTACATTCTTTTATTTTAGATCGAAGAAACATTTCTTCGATCTAAAATAAAAGAATTTTGCTGATTTATTTATTGCTATATCCAATTTATCGAATTGATACACCATTTAATTGATATCATTTAGCAAAATGAAACACAGCATATGTATCCATCTTTTGGCTCGAGAATTTCACGGGAGAGAGATATAGTATAAGAAATAGGCTATTAAGTAACTCTAAATGAATTGTGGATACATCTGTATCCTTAACATACTGAAACGACTGCCATTATTCGTATCAAAGCAATAGCGATTCTTAAAAGCTAAATCTTGTAATCAATGGTAGGCCAATAATGAATTTTTTTGCATATGTATTAAGACGCTTGGTCTGATTTCGAAATTGTCCAGAGTTTTTTATGTTGTTTTCATTACAAAATGATGGATCTCCTTCCGTAACTTTCCAATTACGAGTACGAGAATTGAAAGACATGAAAATTCTCAATTCTCTACAGCGTCTAGGAGATAGATAGAATATTTTCAGGAACAAGAAAATCAGAAGAATCTTTTTCTCTATTCACTACCATTCCGCGTCTTCGACTTCTATTAGTTTCTTTTCTTCTTTAATGCAATAGCTATAGTTTGATTTTGATATAGAATCCATTTCTCAAAGTAATGAAAACCATTCTCTTATAGGAAATGGTTCGAAAATCGCTATTCCACCTTTTAGGTTTAGGTATCGTGAAAAGTGATACCTGTGAAGATCGTGCATTTCAGTCACATTCAGATCCGTTTTTCGAGTTCATGATATAACCAAATTGGATGGATCTTCCACCCGTTTAGCTAAGAAAGAATCGATGCGGAGGTGGATAATAGATCGATATGAAGATCATGAGCTGCCCCATAATGAAACCACCAGTAGTCGCGAATATCTCCTTCTTCCCTAACCCAAGATTGGAGAAAGAAGATC